TTAGAACAAACAAAGTAATTCTATTGAATGACACATATAGAACACAATAGACTCTCTCTTTTTATAGATCAAACCAACCAACTGCAAGAAGTTCTATTTGTTCAATAAATTTCATTCTATCAATTTGTCCACTCCTTTAATTTTTAATTAGATGCTTAATAATAAGAAATAAATAATCAATCTATCACTAAAAAAAAGAAAGTGTGCCCAAGTCTTTGACTAAATGAATCAAGACTCATTATTATTTTGACACACGACAAGTAAAGTATGCGTAAAATGCCTTGTCGTGTGTCGAAGACCGGGAAGGCAAGGAATCCCCCCTAGAATCGTTTTTCCTTTCATTTATCTTTTGAGTCACTCTATGACCTTGAAATATGATAATATTAACATCATTCCAATTTCGATTGAAAAAAGTGAAAAAGTCAAAGAGTTTTATTCGCAATAGTTATATTAATATTATATTATAAGTTATATTATAACTAATAATTTTTTTATAATAATGTAATACAAGTAATTTCAGACTTCTTGTAACTATATAAAAAGAATATAAATAAACCTTCTCAGAATTTTTTTATTGATCATCGAAAATTATCAAAGAATTTGCAATACGAATTAGGTTCTTGTTACGAACTTGATGTTGATAAATCCACGAACCTAGAAATTCATTTCGGACAATTGAACCTTCTCGAACTGTTTCTTTTTAAGAACCAAAAAAATTTGTGCCAAAATAACAGATGCAAAGAAGAACAAAAGACCTTGTACACGCAATGGGTCTTGAAGGACTATTTCTGCGTCTCCCTGACCAAATCCACCCACATTAGGATTACTAGTTAATGGTTGATCAAGTTTGATAGATTCACCCTCTGAAACAAGAAGCTCCGGTCCTGGTGGGATAATATCAACCACTTCACGTCCATCCAAGACCTCCGCTATGGTTATTTCGTATCCGCCTTTTTCTTTTCGTAAAATTTTCTTTACTATACCCGTTGCTGTGGCATTATAAACTGTATTATTACTCTTGCTTCCGTCAGGATAAATCTGACCCCTTCCTCTGTTACCACCTACATATATCGGATATTTTAAGAAGTGAGTGTCTTTTTTAGTAGCAGGATCCGGGGAAAGAATAGGGAAGGTGATTTCACTATATTTTTGCCCGGGAACAGGACCTATCACAATAATATTTTTTTTATTGGGACGGTAGCTCTGAAAAGAAAGATTTCCAATCTTTTCTTTTATCTCTGGAGAAATACGATTGGGCGGGGCTAATTCAAACCCTTCAGGTAAAATAAGAACAGCCCCTACATTCAACCCTCCTTTCTTGCCGTTAGCAAGAACTTGTTTTAATTGCATATCATAAGGAATTTGAACAACTGCTTCAAATACAGTATCAGGAAGAATTGCTTGGGGAACCTCAATATCCACGGGTTTGTTAGCTAAATGGCAATTGGCACATACAATACGCCCAGTTGCTTCTCGCGGATTTTCATAACCTTGCTGCGCAAAAATGGGATATGCATTTGAACTGTAGGGCCGAGTCATTATATATATCATGAGCGATACGGAAATGTATCGCGTAATCTGTTCTTTTATCCAAGAAAAATTTTTTATAGTTTGCATTTGCATGGTCCAATCATTCATCCCCAAAATTTCTACAATAAATTGGGTAGGTTACTAGTATAGTTTCCTATCCGCGATTTTGCTATTTACTTTAACCGAAACTTAAAACTGAATTTAATGAAATAATAAATTACTGGAATATAGAAAGAACTGACCGCCTTAGCGGGGTAAAAATGGGAAGAATTCGAATTCAAAATTTGATTTCTATCTGTATATCTTTTTTCTTTTCAGTCATTCAGTGAATGATAAATCACTACAAGTGATGGGGATACGCGATTTAAATAGTGAAAAATCCAGTATTTCAAAATTGTATCTAGAATGACTGGAAAAGTGGAAACAAGACCCGATATAATTTGATCATTATGAGCAAATCCAAAATCTTTGTAGATAGAACCAATCATTAGTTCCCAACCGTGGGGGGAATGAAATCCGATACATAAATCAGTTAATAACAGAATAGAAAAAGCTTTTATTGTGTCACTTAAGTTATATAGGAATTCCTGAACCCAAGAATTCAGAAGAATAAGTTCTTTATTCCCCAGAATAGAATAACCGCTTAGAATAAAGAAACATATTATATTTGTCGAGAATTGCAAAATCATATGGATAGAATCCTCATTATACATCTTGATCAATTGAATCGTTTCGTTGTGGATTCCTATACAAATTTTTTGGAGATGTGTTTCTGGGTATTCTTTTACCATTTCGTCCACCAAGCGTAGCTCTTCGAATTCGATGAATTTTTCTAGAAAACTCTTTTCTTGAATATCATTCAAAAAAGTTTCCGATTGCTTAGTATTCCACCAATTAGCAACCCAGGATTCCAGACTTTTTTGATATGAGAGTGCGATCCACCAGGGTAAAAAGACTATAGATACAAGATATAGAAAAGCAATAAATGTTTTCTTTTTTTCCATTTTTTCATCTATAAATTGTATATGAACTCCTCGCATTGGTCGACTCTATGAGATCTATATCTAGTAGTTCTATCAAACATGAAGTCTATTACAAGTATCCAATTCATGAATTTCGTATTTTCTTTTAATTTTTTAATTAGTTCTTGAATCTTGAAAGAATACAGAAATAGAAAAAGAGTACACTTCGAATTCGAATGAATAAATAAAAAAATGCGTGTTTCTAGCTATTACAATTGGTAAAATTCAAAACCAGTACTCTCATAGGCGTCAGAGCTATATCAATTTGAATTTAATACATTTTTGTTAATTTCAAGACCAAAGAATTGACTTTATACCAAACTCTAAAATAGTGCGAGAAATTGCACGAGTTAAGCATAGTACAAAAAAAGAATTGAGGCTTTGAATGTGACGATGAAAAGTAAAAAAGAGAGTCAAAACAAGACAGAATACAGAATTTGGATAATTAAATTATCGTTATAATTATAAAAAATCCAATTGGTTGGTTATTAAGGATAAAAATAAAAGGAAAGATTGTTAAAAAATAAATAATCTACAAAATTGACCTGATCATGATTTATTTGTATTGTATCTAACCTATTAATTCGTAAAAAAAAACAAAAAAAAGAATCAATTTAGAAATATATGTGGGATGAACCATCAATTCTTTTTTTTGTTACTGAATTGAGTGTATTGCCGTCCTTTTTTGTATTTGTAGACAAAAAGTGTACCTTTTTGGTTGTTCTGTATATGTCTGCTTTGACTCGAGCGGGCATTCTGATGAAATTTCCATTAAGTCCATTAAGGTAGGTAAGCTCAAAAAAGAGTTCGAAGAAGAGTATGGTAGATTTTTTATTTTACTCCGAGTTAAGAAAGTATTTATCATTTCAAAATACTTCAATTGGTACACGCAAGAAAGAGGCCAATTCAGCAGCTTTTTGTTCAATTTCTCGTGGAGTCATATTTTCATCCGTACGGGTCAAAGGAATGGCCCCCTGGCCTCTTATTTCCAGATAAAGGACACGACGAGTATAAATACCCTCTTTTAGTTCTATTCTAATAGACTCAATATCTTTTATAAGAAATCGGAGGCAGATGCGACGATTTTTTCCAGGAAATCCCCAACGAAAAATACATACTATTCCTTCTTTTTTATCGAAAAAATCATAACCACTACCTACATTCAACGAAATTGTACACCACAAATAGGAGCTAATAAAGAGGCCTGCGATTCCATAGAAAGACATCACGATCCCTTGTGGAAAAAAAAGAATTTGCTGGGAGGAAAATAACGATATAAAACTCCTACCGAGATAGCTAGAAATTCCAACCGATACAAATCCTAATGAACCTAACAAAAGGATAAAGGCCCAGCCGAAATTACTTATTTTTCGAGAGCCTGTTATAAGTTCTATCCATATACGTTCTGATCGCCAATTCATAGTAGATCTGATTCCATTTAATTTAAATTAACAGAATACCGCAAAAAAATTGCGCTTTCCTTACTTTGTTATGTTTCTGACCTAACTTTCATCAACTAGTACTATCTCTGATGTGAAGCTTGACTTTTATTTATATCTTTTTTTTAGTTTAAGAATAATTGATCCAATAGTTAGAAAAACTATACCCCTAATACCATACCATGTTTCTACATACATAAGGACTCTTTCCGGTATGTTCGTAAAAAATCACGAAATATACCATTCTGCTAAATAGATATATACGTTATGATTCAATTTAAAAACTGAGATTTGGACCACAAGACTTAAACAATCTTGTTTTTTTGAACATGAAGAAATAAAGAAGCCATTGCAATTGCCGGAAATACTAGACCTACTAAAGGCACAAGAATAGAGGGAAAGTTAATAGTTGTCATAGAATGGGTACCTCGGTCTACTATATTGTACCTGTTTGTTATATTTTTTTTGTTATTATGTTATTATATTAATATTAATTAATAAAATAATTAGAATTCAAATTAATTTTAATTAATTCTTCTAGCTATTCTATAAAAGTGAATAGAGTATATGCAACGAATGTAGAACTAAAAAAAGACGCTTTCTACATATAGCTATATTAATCTAATAATGGAATTGTTTATCTTTCATCTCATTTTTGATTATGATAAAAAAACTTTTGGACACAAAGAATTTACTTTAATTCTCGACTTTCTTTCTTTTTTTTAGAGGAAAAAAAGCGTGCAGCTGCAATAACTCACTTAGAACGCCCTTTAAAAGATTGCGTGGGACGATTGGATCAAATAAACCCTTATAGAATAAATATTCAGCTGCTTGTGAACCCTCAGGTACTGTCTTATTCAATGTTTGTTCAATTACCCTTTTACCCGCAAATGCAATGTAAGCGTTGGGTTCGGCAATAATGATATCTCCCAACATACCAAAACTGGCAGTTACCCCACCAGTAGTAGGAGATGTAAGAATTGATACATAGAATAACTTTTTAGTTGAT